TCGGCTCATTCGTCTCTATATCGATCGTTATAGGCCTCTTGAATCTTCTATTTACCTATTTTCTTTGTTGTTATTTATGTGTAATGCGGCTTTACTGCTGTTTTTTTTTATTGATAGGAATTCTCTTGTTAAGACCCTATGAATCGATTAAAACCTCAGATTCATACTAGAACCACGATGATTCAATAAAACCTTCTCAAACTAAGTCCCAAAATTCCCTGAGTTAAGAACCGTTGGATCATCACTTATTCAATGACTAGATCTAATGACGAAAAATCAAAAGAAATCTTTGTCCTTTGATCAAAATAAGCCTAAACGGAAGTTTGAAAGAATCAAAATCTTTCTATTTATAACTTCTAACTCTTTTAAAAATTTTTTGAAGTCCGGCCACGAGGTCTGACTATTAAGTATGAATCATAGTTCTAATACTTTAGTAATCTATAGTAATCTATTTCATATATTCCGTGCTCCAGATACTAAAACGAATATCCGACGAAGTAAAACCATCTCTATCAAGATGACAGATCTATTCTCTGTACTAGCCATAGGATCAATTATACCAAGTCACACACTCATATTCCGGAAATACAGAAAAAAAGAAATTCCACGGTCGAACTACCAAAATAGAATGGGATAAAAATCAGAAAACTAAACGCTTCACTTTGGATTGAAAAAGCTAGTTAATGGTTCTTGTAAATCTAATTCATTGAAATTCCATCCAGTAAAATGGAAGAATTATAAATCTCCAAAATAATAGATAGAAATACTGCAAATAGAGCCATTGCAAGACCCATCAAAGGAGTAGTCCCCCAACCAGGAGCTACTTTACCATATTCTGAATTCAATGGTTTCAATAAACTCCCGGCATTAGTTCGTTTTGGGCGGCCAGATCTAGAACTACCCTCAACGGTTTGTGTAGCCATAATATTTTATATTCATTAAGATCTGTTGACTTTGTATACCATTCCGTTGTAAATAAATGATCTTATCATAGATCCATTGTGGTCTTAAAACTACATAATGTCTTAAAACTATATAATAATGGAAACAGCAACCCTAGTCGCCATCTTTTTATCTGGTTTACTTGTAAGTTTTACTGGGTACGCCTTATATACTGCGTTTGGGCAACCCTCTCAACAACTAAGAGATCCATTCGAGGAACACGGGGACTAGTCGAAGTAATGATCCTCCCAATAGTGGGAGGATCATTACTTTCAATTGAGATAATGAAAAATCATTTCATCCTTTTACTTTTTAGTTGGAACTTTAGGCGGTTCGCGAAAAAAGATAGCGAAAAAAATTATTCCTAGAGTTGAGACTAAAAGAAATGTATAAACCAATGCTTCCATAGATTCGATCGTGGTTTACAATTATAGCTTCCATACCTGTTTATTTTGGACCGTCTCCCGGATAAAGAAAGAACAAAAGTCAAAGAAAAGGCAGCGAGTCAAATGTCAAATCAAGATTTATCCGGTACCCCAACCCTATAGTCAGTCAAATAAAATAAAAACGAAAAGTAACAAAGCAATATTGTATCAAACTACCTGTCTTCGTGTAGTTGGATCTCCAAGTTTTTGGAATGTTCCAAATTCCACTTGAGCATCTAAATCCGGATCAATACCAGCAAAAACATCTCTAAACAAGGTTCTAGCACCATGCCAAATGTGTCCGAAGAAGAAGAGCAAAGCAAACGAAGCATGCCCAAAGGTAAACCAACCCCTTGGACTGCTACGAAAAACACCATCGGATTTCAAAGTAGCACGGTCTAATTCAAAAATTTCACCCAATTGAGCACGTCTAGCATATTTTTTCACAGTAGCAGGGTCACTATAACTGACTCCATTCAGTTCGCCGCCATAGAACTCAACAGTTACACCTACTTGTTCGACACTATATTTTGATTCTGCCCTTCTAAAAGGAACATCGGCTCTAACAATTCCGTCCCCGTCGACCAAAACAACTGGAAATGTTTCAAAAAACGTCGGCATACGACGTACAAAAAGTTCATGCCCCTCTTTATCTCTAAAGATAGGATGTCCTAACCACCCAACAGCTATTCCATCCCCGTTGTCCATTGAGCCCGCTCTGAATAATCCCCCTTTTGCCGGATTATTGCCGATGTAATCATAAAAAGCTAGTTTTTCAGGAATTTTAGACCAAGCTTCGGATAAACTTTGATTTTCGGCTAAGCCAGCACCAATTCTTCGATATATTTCTTGTTGGAAGTATCCTTGATCCCATTGATAGCGCGTGGGACCAAACAATTCAATCGGGGTAGTTGCTGAACCATACCACATAGTTCCAGCAACTACAAAAGCTGCAAAAAAGACAGCAGCAATACTACTGGAAAGGACGGTTTCAATATTTCCCATACGTAATCCTTTGTATAGGCGTTGGGGTGGACGAACACTAAGATGAAATAGACCTGCCAATATACCTAAGGTCCCTGCTGCAATATGATGAGAAGCTATTCCTCCCGGAACAAAAGGATCAAAACCCTCCACACCCCACGCTGGATTTACGGCCTGTACCCTTCCGGTTAGTCCATAAGGATCGGACACCCATATTCCAGGACCATACAACCCTGTTACATGAAATGCACCAAAACCAAAGCAAGCCACCCCTGAGAGAAATAAATGAATTCCAAAGATCTTAGGCAAATCCAAAGAGGGTTTTCCTGTACGTTCATCAGTAAATATTTCTAGATCCCAATACACCCAATGCCAGATAGCTGCCAAAAAACACAAGCCAGAAAACACAATATGTGCCCCGGCCACACCTTCGTAACTCCAAATACCCGGATTCGTTACAGTCCCCCCTGTAATACTCCAACCGCCCCATGAATTCGTTATTCCTAAACGAGTCATGAAGGGTATAACGAACATACCCTGTCTCCACATTGGATCAAGAACAGGATCAGAGGGATCAAAAACGGCTAATTCGTATAGAGCCATCGAACCGGCCCAACCAGCAACCAGAGCTGTATGCATTATATGGACAGAAATCAAACGACCGGGATCATTCAATACGACGGTATGAACACGATACCAAGGCAAACCCATGGAAATACCCCTTTATCAACGAAAAATAGACACAATGTAACTTTATTGCATTGGAAAAAGCTATGCTATAGACCCCTTTTTTAGGGGATTCTCTCGGGGAAAGGATTAATATTTGTTTGATGCTTTTCGTAATAATTACTTTTAGTAATAATGAAACTATTTTGTTCGTAGGAACAAAAAGAAGCAGATCTATTCTACACCCGATAAGTAACAATACGCAATGGTAAGGGGGTTGATACCATTTTATATGAGTGAATATATATATATTTGTTCATCATTCAAAGGACTCATTTGTAAGAATTTTCCTTTATTCATTTTGTCTTCTTTTTTTATGAACTTAGTCAATCTATGGATAAAATAGGATAATAAAATCAATAGTATTAGGCCACTAAACCCACTGTTACGCTTTCACATCAAAGTGAGATATAGTACTTAATTTTTCTTTTATTTAATGCCTATTGGTGTTCCAAGAGTACCTTTTCGAAGTCCTGGAGAGGAAGATGCATTGTGGATTGACGTATAGTGCGACTTGTCAGATATATTGGGCATACGGTATTTCCCCGTTCTCTTCCCCGATCGAGATATCCCCTCTTTCGCCCGAGAAAGATTGATTCAATTATCAAAAATTTGGAGCGTGAAGTGCAATTAGATCCATTTTTTAGGGAGGGTATACGGACTAATATTATCAATTAGAATAATTTATGGTTGGCTTGGTTAGACCAATCAAATGAAGTATCCAGGCTCCGTTTAGAAAGAAAACCAATTGGTAATAAATATATTTATGATTACGACTTAATATCATATTTATATCATATTTTAGTTATTTCTATTTATTTAGATATTTAGAAATAGAAGTGATCTCAAACTGTTAATCAATCGAGTAATATGATAAATGCGTTGAATATTTGTTGGAAGACATGAAATAAATTGAAAAAAAAAATGGGGAAGTCATAGCAAAAGGACGTGGTATTGGGGCATTTGTCCTATATGTACAAATCCAAATCGGGCGGATCTTTACTCGGAGTAGAGCATAAACCTAAAAAAATTGAAGAAGCCCAGTCAGGAACAAGAAAATTACATCGCGATTTAGATTGTATCTCGATGAAACAATACATCAATGAGAAGTTAGTCAGATAAGTTTAGCAATTTTTTTTAGATAAACAAAACAGGCCAAAACCCATCTTTCTTGAAAAATGAAAGAAAAGTCCATTTTATAAGTTAAAAAAACCTGTTAGGAAAAAAAAGCTAGAATCTACACATTGATTCCTTTTTTTCATGATTTTTGTTGAACCGTATGCATCAAAAGGTGCATGTACGGTTTCTAAGGGATACCATTTTATCCCAATCAACCGACTTTATCGAGAAAGATTACTTTTTTTAGGCCAAGGGGTTGATAGCGAGATCTCGAATCAACTTATTGGTCTTATGGTATATCTCAGCATAGAGGATGATACCAAAGATCTGTATTTGTTTATAAACTCTCCTGGCGGATGGGTAATACCCGGAGTAGCTATTTATGATACTATGCAATTTGTGCGACCAGATATACAGACAATATGCATGGGATTAGCCGCTTCGATGGGATCTTTTATTCTTGTTGGAGGGGAAATTACCAAACGTCTAGCATTCCCTCACGCTCGGCGCCAATGAGTTTTTTATTTGATTTGAGAGAAAAAAAGAAAACTATGCCTTCGCACTATATGAATATTAAGTAATAATAGCATGGCACTTCGAATTCGATATGAGAAATTTTTTTTAAACCCTTAGATTACGTATCGAAAGAGTAGTATGAGATAAAAAGGCATTTTCGATTTTAGCCAATCTATCGGGAGGCCTATTTCAGCGTCACAAACTTTTTTGTTTTCACAGCAGGGGCTCTTAATCTTAACAATTTTTAGGTTATGAAAGAATATGAAAATAAATCTTGTTTTTTTATTTGAAAAAAAAAAAAAGAAACTTTGGGATTGCTAAATAACAGACGAAATAAATATATAAAGCAACGGAACCATCATAGTATTTTTATAGTATTTTTGAACTACTACAAAAGGAAGGATGGTTATTGGATCATTTACCAACCCGAGTCTGATAGACCCTATCATTTATTTTATATTTCTTCGATGTAAGTAAGGTAAGGTAAAAAAAGCGAATTCCATTATAGAGCCGTATGCAATGCGCAAAAGATGCCTGTACGGTTGTTCAATTATATCTTTTTGATTATTCTTTATCTCCTCACTTTCATCATGCGAGATAGAAGAAACATTTTTTATGTTATATCATATATTATCAGGGTAATGATCCATCAACCTGCTAGTTCTTTTTATGAGGCACAGACGGGAGAATTTGTCCTGGAAGCGGAAGAGCTGCTGAAGCTGCGCGAAACCATCACAAGGGTTTATGCACAAAGGACAGGCAAACCCCTATGGGTTGTATCCGAAGACATGGAAAGAGATGTTTTTATGTCAGCAACAGAAGCCCAAGCTCATGGAATTGTTGATCTTGTAGCGACTGAATAAAAAAGAAAAAGAACAAGGATTTCACATGAATTCGTGATTTGGTATTTTATCTTCTTACCGGATTTAATATTCTATTTATTAATTTCTTAATATAGAAATTGAAAATATAGAAAAAAAAAAAAGAATTCCTAAGCATCCGGTTAAGATCGATCTAAACCAGCCCATTATATATATGATTCAACATGCCAACTATTAAACAACTTATTAGAAACACAAGACAGCCAATCAGAAATGTCACGAAATCCCCCGCTCTTGGAGGATGTCCTCAGCGACGAGGAACATGTACTAGGGTGTATGTGCGACTCGTTCAGACCATGGACTAGGACAAAAGAAAGAAAACAATTGATCCAGTATCACCGATCCGTACCAGTGAGTAGGATAGAATAGAATGGACGAACTCCATTGAATATTCAATATCTTAAAAAAAGATCTATCCTTCGATTGGGGTATCAAATGTATGGTTCCCGTTGGTGCAAATCCAATCACCTCAATTTTAAATTTAAGATGAGAAAGGATTCCCCATTGATAGCAAATGGTATTCATTAAGCAGGGGAAATCTTATTTTAAAAAGTCAAAATTTTAGGCCTTATTCTTGCAAGAACGGACTAACAGGGTCAGCTACTCAGCAAATCTTCATAATTAAATACCGTTACTGTATAAATAGATCTCGTTGTGAAAGACCTAGTACTAGATAATTATGGGTAGAGCCAAAGGGTGTGAACTGTACAAGTTAACAATAACATTGATTAAATGAAGGAAGGGCTCCGGTGTATAGAGAGGACCTCGCCGTTTAAGAAGTAACCATAGAAACGATGGAACCCACTATAATCCATTTTTATTTATTACTTTTTTATTTACTATGTGTTTTTGATACCTAGTATCAATACAATTTTGATTTCTAGGCGAAATGCCTAGAAAAAAATCGTGGTCGGGAAGGTTAGAGTAGCAAAAGCCATTGGAATTTTTATTTTATACATTGGAAGAATCCGTTTTGTTATTAATAGACTAGGACACGGGAAGGGAATAACTGAAAGAAAGGAAATCAATTAGTTATTCATCAAAGTTTCATTTATTCAATGACCAGAATTAAACGAGGGTATATAGCTCGAAGACGTAGAACAAAAATCCGTTTATTTGCATCAACTTTTCGAGGGGCTCATTCAAGACTTACTCGGACTATTACTCAACAGAAAATAAGAGCTTTGGTTTCGGCTCATCGGGATAGGGGTAGACAAAAGAGAGATTTTCGTCGTTTGTGGATTACTCGTATAAATGCAGTAATTCGAGACAATAAAGTATACTTTAGTTATAGTAAATTAATACACAATCTGTACAAGAAACAATTGCTTCTTAATCGTAAAATACTTGCACAAATAGCTATATTAAATAAGAGTTGTCTTTATATGATTTCCAATGAGATCATAAAATAAAGAGAGTGAAGGGAATCCGTTGGAATGGTTTAAATGGAGTTCCCTGGAGAATGAACTCTGGGAAGGTAGAGTAGAAATTAGTATGATAAAATATGAAAAAGTCGTCAAAATGAAAATGAAGAAACATGTTGAATAAAAAATATTTCTTATTCTTCTATTCTTCCCCAATTTTTTTTTTTTTTTTTTCAAACGACACGACAATCAAATCTGGATTTCCTATTTTTAGAAAAAAAAAGCGTCAATCCGCATTTGAGTTTGGATTGGGATTTTTTTTGATTCAATTCAAGAGTCAGCCTATTTTTTTCTGGTTCTAAGACCAGTAGTTCTAGCGGTTGACTCGCTTCTTTCAAATTGTTTCTCATTATTAAGAAAAGGTAACGGAGATAAAATACGAGCTTGTTTTATAGCAATAGTAATTAATCGTTGTTGTTTTAAGGTCAATCGATTCACCCGTCTAGATAATATTTTTCCTTGTTCGCTAATAAATCGACTAATTAAACTCATGTTTCTATAATCAATTCGATCCCCCGATTGGATCGGAGGCAAACGCCTACGAAAAGATCGCTTGGATTTAAGAAAGATTCGCTTGGATTTATCCATGGTTTGTTTATTCCTTATCCTAAAGAAAAGATCCTAATCCTATTTCTTAATTCTCCATCACGGTTGATCTGATCGAAATAGGATTTGGTTTGTTTATATTAAAATTAATATATATTATATATTGTTATATATTAGATATATCTAATATGTCATTTTTGATCTTCCTTGGAACGGAAGACTGACACACGAGTGACCGGTTCGATCTATTTCTTTATCTCCCCGTGAATCGTATGTTTGTAACAACAGGGACAGAATTTTCTCAATTCCAATCGACTAGGCGTATTATGTCGATTCTTTTGAGTAATATATCTGGAAATGCCCGTTGATTCCTTATTAACACGATTTCGAACACAACTGGTACATTCCAAAATCACCGTTACTCGGACATCTTTACCCTTGGCCATGAGCCTCCTTTGGTTTTTGATTCATTCAACTCTTTGATTTTCCGATCCGAAACGAGGAAGAAGAAAGGAACAAAAAAAAACAGGTAGCTCGAAATCGAATTATGAAAGAAAGGTTTCGTTGCAATAAATCAATATAAATCAATATAGTAATAATAACAATATATTAATAAGTAAGTAATATAATGATTTCTAACTATATTACTCGATTTAGAATTTAAAATTGCCGTACAGCATTTAATTTTTATTTAAGTATCTTGTATGATATTGTTGCCCCAACCATCACTATTTTTTATTAATTTTATTTAAATTTGAGCCTGGCCCGAATTACTAGTTTCACAGAGGGGGAATCCCCTTTTTGTTTTTCTAACGTATATTCGAAAAAAAAAAAAGAAGGGAAGGGATTAGTTACAGATATTTGATTCTATCTCTAATCCTCTTCCCCCCCTACCATATCAATAACTAGAATGAAAAAAAGGGGAATATCAACGCATCCGGAAAAAAACGATTGATCTCTATCAATAAACCTGCTAAAGACCCGAACCATAGAGTACTTACTACCGGTGCCACGGAGAGATATGTTTTTAGATCTCGCATTTTAAATTCTCCTCCTTCTTTATTATTTCTAATACATAATGCTAATACATATATAACCAGATGTGTATATGTACTTAATGACTGACCGCTTGTATTTGTACGCGGAATTCCTAATTCAAGTTGAAATGTACAAAATAGATCGTACTTTTCTGAATCTTAAAAGAAACAAATATGCCCCTTTAGGCCAGAAATTCTCGAAAAATAGTCATTTTTTACAGGGTCTCATATTTATTTCATACTTTAATATAATAGAAGTCTTTTACTATTTTTAATATAATTATATGTTATATGAGACCAAAAAGAAGAAATGACAAGATATTTGTGTATATCAATGGAAGAAATAAAGATATGGAAAACAAAACAGGGATTCTCTACAATGACACTGTAGACCAATTGAAAGGGATGTAGCGCAGCTTGGTAGCGCGTTTGTTTTGGGTACAAAATGTCGCAGGTTCGAATCCTGTCATCCCTACCTATTACTTTGAACAGTAACGGGGGATCAATTGAGATCGATTAAAAGAAAATTGGATATACATAAAAAATCTTTCATTTTATGATAGTATATATGCAAGACGTATTGGGGTCACAAAATATTCATTGTGATAATAAAGCGCTCTTAGTTCAGTTCGGTAGAACGTGGGTCTCCAAAACCCGATGTCGTAGGTTCAAATCCTACAGAGCGTGATTCTGTGTTCTTGTTAGTCCCGCTAGGTCGAAAATTACCACCGAAAAAATGAAACCAATCTAATTTTGACCTCCCGCGAATTAAAGGAAGTAGGAGGTCAATCAAAAAAGGGATGTTAATTAATCAAAGTTCCAACTGATCACCACGTCTGTATTGTAAATATGCAGTTACAAATAATCCAGCCAAAGTAATAGGAATTAGACCCAAGACGATTCCAAATAGAAAAACTTCAATCATTTCAATTTGTTTGAGAGGGGAAAGGGGAGGTAATATCTATGCTTAAATATAAATAGTAATCCGTATTGACTCTAAATCTCAATGACCAAAAATTGGAAATTGATACGGTAAGGAACTATAGAATATATGAACTATCACAGAAAGATTTTTGTATGAACTGTTCATTTAATTAATTTCAAATAAGTCGTATCTTGCTCAAGCCGATAAATAGAGCTGAGGTTATAGTCAAAGCTGCTAGTAGAAAACCGAAATAACTAGTTATAGTAGGCATGAAAGGGCTAAATGAAATATGTTCTTTTTCTACATATGTTTAGAAAGTACTTCCCTAAGTTTCAATTTTTGAAAGATACGAGGATAGGCAAAAATACCAACCAATTGAAAGGATAAGTTCCAATTGAAAGGATAAGTTCAATTGAAAGTTTTTGATTCATCAAGTATTATAGATGATATTAACAAAAACATTATAGATGATATT